AAGATTATAGAGTCTAGAGAAGAACAAACAAAAAGAGAAGAGAAAAAAGAAAAGGACAAAAAAGAGGAGAACAAAAGAAAGGAAAAAGCACGGATAGCGATCGCAGAAGCCTGGGATAACATTCCTTTTGCGCAAATAATAAGAGGTTACATGTTAATAACTCAATCAATTCTTCGAAAATATATTCTATTACCTTCATTGATAATAGCCAAAAATATTGGGCGTATGTTATTCTTGCAACTTCCTGAATGGTCTGAAGATTTGCAGGAATGGAATAGAGAAATGCAAATTAAATGTACTTATAATGGTGTTCAATTATCAGAAACAGAATTTCCCAAAAATTGGTTGAGAGACGGGATTCAGATCAAAATTTTATTTCCTTTTTGTCTGAAACCTTGGCATATATCTAAACTGTACCCCTCCCGCGGAGAGCTAATGAAAAAGAAAAAACAAAAAGATGATTTTTGTTTTTTAACAGTTTGGGGAATGGAAGCTGAACTTCCCTTTGGTTCTCCCCGAAAGCGCCCTTCCTTTTTTGAGCCCATTTTTAAGGAACTTGAAAAAAAAATTGTAAAATTCAAAAAGAAATATTTTATAACTCTAAAAATTTTAAAAGGAAAAACAAAATTTTTTAGAAAAATTTCAAAAGAAACCAAAAAATGGCTTATCAAAAGTATTAGATTTCTAAAAAAAATAAAAAAAGAACTTTCAAAAGTAAATCCAATTGTATTATTTAGATTCAAAGAAATATCTGAATCGAATGAAACGAAAAAAGAAAAAGATTATCTAATTAGTAATCAAATAATTAACAAATCGTTTAGTCAAATTGAATCTGAAAATTGGCCAAATTCTTCACTGATAGAAACAAAAATGCAGGATTTGACTGATAGAACAAGTACAATAAAAAATAAAATAGAAAGAATTACAAAAGAGAAAAAGAAAGTAACTCCTAATATTAAAAAATTCGAATCGACAAATTTTTTTTTCAAAATATTTAAAAGCAGAAATACTCGAGTAATATGTAAATTCCATTATTTGCGAAAATTATTCATTCACAGATTATACATCGATCTATTTTTATCTATCATTAATATTCCTAGAATTACTACACAACTTTTTCTTGAATCAACAAACAAATTGATTGAGAAATCCATTTCTAATAATGAAATAAATCAAGAAAAAATTAATAATAAAAAAAAAATTCACTTTCTCTTTATTTCGACTATAAAAAGGTCACTTTATAATATTAGTAAGAAAAATTCACATATTTTTTGTGATTTATCCTACTTGTCACAAGCATATGTATTTTACAAATTATCACAAACCCAAGTTATTAATTTGTCTAAATTTAGATCCGTTCTTCAATATAACACAACATCTTGGTTCCTTAACACTAAAATAAAGGACTATTTTAGAACACTAGGAATATTTCATTCGGACTTAAAACATAAGAAACTTGAGAGTTATAGAATCAAGCAATGGAAAAACTGGTTAAGACGGCATTATCAATACGATTTATCTCAGATTAGATGGTCTAGATTAATGCCAAAAAAATGGCGAACTAGGGTTAATCAAAGTTGTATGACTCAAAATAAAAATAGAAACTTAAACAAATGGAATTCATATGAAAAAGACCAATTAATTCATTACAAAAAAGAAAATGATTCGAAACTCTATTCATTATCAAACCAAAAAGATAATTTTAAAAAATGTTATAGATATGATTTTTTAGCATATAAATCGATTAATTATGAAAATAAAAGTGACTCATTTATTTCTAGATTACCCTTTCAAGTAACGAAAAACTTCGAAATTTCGTATAATTCCAACCCGTCCAAACACAACTTTGTTGATATGCCCGGCAATCTTCATATCAATAATTATCTAAGAAAAAGCAATATTCTAGATATAGAAAGAAATCTCGATAGAAAATATTTTGATTGGAAAATTATCCATTTTTCTCTTAGCCAAAAAGGAGATATTGAGGCCTGGGTTAAGACCGATACCAACAGTAATACAAATACTAAAATTAGTAGTAAAAATTATCAAATAATTGATAAAATTGATAAAAAAGGGGTTTTTTATCTTACAACTCATCAAAATCCAGAAAAAACTCAAAAAAATTTGAAAAAACTCTTTTTTGATTGGATGGGAATGAATGAAAAAATATTTAATCGTCCCATATTGAATCTGGATTTTTGGTTCTTCCCAGAATTTGTACTACTTTATAATGTCTATAAAATAAACCCATGGATTATACCAAGCAAATTCCTTCTTTTAAATTTGAATATAAATGAAAATGTTAGTCAAAATAAAAACCAACAACAAAACTTTTTTATACCATCAAATAAAAAAATAAAGAATCGAATTCAAGAAGCAAAAGAACCCGCAAGTCAAAGAGAGCATGGATCAGATATAGAAAACAAAGAAAATCTGGGCCCTGTTTTCTCAAAACATCAAAACGATCTTGAAAAAGATTACGTGGAATCAGACACAAAAAGGGGTAAAAATAAAAAACAATACAAAAGCAACACGGAAGCAGAACTAGATTTGTTCTTGAAACGTTATTTACTTTTTCAATTAAAATGGAACGATGCTTTGAATCAAAGAATGATCGAAAATATCAAGGTATATTGTCTCCTGCTTCGACTGATAAATCCAACCAAAATTACTATATCGTCAATTCAAAGGAGAGAAATGAGTTTAGATATAATGCTGATTCAGGCAAATTTACCTCTTACAGACTTGATGAAGAAAGGGGTATTGATTATCGAACCTATTCGGTTGTCTGTAAAAAATAATGGACAATTTCTTATGTATCAAACCATAGGTATTTCATTGGTTCATAAAAGTAAACACCAAACTAATCAAAGATACCGAGAACAAAGATATGTTGCTAAAAAGAATTTTGACGAATTCATTCTGCAACCTCAAACTCAAAGAATAAATACAGAAAAAAATCATTTTGATTTGCTTGTTCCTGAAACTATTTTATGGTCTAGATGTCGTAGAGAATTGAGAATTCTAAGTTTTTTTAATTCTTTGAATTGGAATGGCGTCGATAGAAATTCAGTATTTTGCAACGAAACCAATGTAAAAAACTGGAGTCAATTTTTGGATGAAAGGAAACCCCTTTATAAATATAAAAAAAAAAATGAATTAATTAAATTTAAGTTCTTTCTTTGGCCTAATTATCGATTCGAAGATTTAGCTTGTATGAATCGTTATTGGTTTGATACCAATAATGGTAGCCGTTTCAGTATCTTAAGAATACAGATGTATCCACGATTTAAAATTAATTGATAGTACTATATACCCTGGCTCATATAGAGCTGAAAGAAAACAAATGCACACATGTCTTGTTTTACCTCTCATTCGAATCTAATTCGAGTAGACGATACTAAATCAATAAAATAAGGTATCGATTAGATCTAGAAATGAATCAACAAAATCTTTTTCATTTTAGGATTTTAGGTTTCAATTATTCGCTTTTGTGAATGAAAAAACGTACCTACCGCCTTTTTGTATTCCTATCTGAATCAATTTTTGAATTTGATTAATTTATTGGAATTGATAAAATTAGAGATTCATAAAGAAATTAACTCTATATACCACATTCAAATTACTGGCATTATTATTACTGATCAATAAAATTCGAAAAAATCCATATCTGTAAAATAAAGAAAGGGGAAATTCATTTATGGTAAAAAATTATGTCATTTCAGTTATTTCTCAAGAAGAAAAGAAAGGATCTGTTGAATTTCAAGTATTCAATTTCACCAATAAGATACGGAGACTTACTTCACATTTAGAATTGCACAAAAAAGACTATTTATCTCAGAGAGGTTTGAAGAAAATTTTGGGAAAACGTCAACGACTGCTAGCTTATTTGGCAAAAAAAAATAGAGTACGTTATAAAGAATTAATTAATCAGTTGGACATTCGAGAGACAAAAACTCGTTAATTTTATTAAATTAATTTGAAGAGTTATTTCATTTTCACTTATATGTTTCGATTAAATTTTGATGAACTTCTTTTCACTTTCAATAATTCATGGAAGAATGAATCGTTAAAAAACTTATGACTGCACCAACTACAAGAAAAGACCTCATGATAGTCAATATGGGGCCTCAGCACCCATCAATGCACGGTGTTCTTCGACTCATCGTTACTCTAGATGGTGAAGATGTTGTCGACTGCGAACCAATATTGGGTTATTTACATAGAGGGATGGAGAAAATTGCGGAAAACCGAACAATTATACAATATTTGCCTTATGTAACACGTTGGGATTATTTAGCTACTATGTTCACAGAAGCAATAACCATAAATGGACCCGAACAATTAGGCAATATTCAAGTACCTAAAAGGGCTAGCTATATCAGAGTCATTATGTTGGAGTTGAGTCGGATAGCTTCTCATTTATTATGGCTCGGTCCTTTTATGGCGGATATTGGTGCGCAGACCCCTTTCTTCTATATTTTTCGAGAAAGAGAATTAATATATGACCTATTCGAAGCGGCTACCGGTATGCGAATGATGCATAATTATTTTCGTATTGGAGGGGTGGCTGCCGATCTACCCTATGGCTGGATAGATAAATGTTTGGATTTTTGTGATTATTTTTTAACAGGAGTTGCTGAGTATCAAAAACTTATTACCCGGAATCCTATTTTTTTAGAACGAGTTGAAGGCGTAGGAATTATTGGGAGAGACGAGGCATTAAATTGGGGTTTATCGGGCCCAATGTTACGAGCTTCCGGAATAGAATGGGATCTTCGTAAAGTTGATCATTATGAGTCTTACGACGAATTTGATTGGCAGGTTCAATGGCAACGAGAAGGGGATTCATTAGCTCGTTATTTAATACGAATCAATGAAATGACAGAATCCATAAAGATTATTCAACAGGCTCTGGAAGGAATTCCAGGAGGGCCTTACGAAAATTTAGAAATCCGACGTTTTGACAGATTAAAAGATCCTGCTGAATGGAATGATTTTGAATATCGGTTTATTAGTAAAAAACCTTCTCCAACTTTTGAATTGTCGAAACAAGAACTTTATGTGAGAGTTGAAGCCCCAAAAGGAGAATTGGGAATTTTTATGATAGGAGATCAGAGCGTTTTTCCTTGGAGATGGAAAATTCGCCCACCAGGTTTTATCAATTTGCAAATTCTTCCTCAGTTAGTTAAAAGAATGAAATTGGCTGATATTATGACAATACTAGGTAGCATAGATATCATTATGGGAGAAGTTGATCGTTGAAATGATAATTGATACAACAGAAATAGAGACTATCAATTCTTTTTCCAAATTGGAATCCTTAAAAGAAGTCTATGGGATCATATGGGTGCTTGTCCCTATTTTGACTCTTGTATTAGGAATCACAATAGGTGTACTAGTAATTGTTTGGTTAGAAAGAGAAATATCTGCAGGACTACAACAACGTATCGGACCTGAATATGCCGGCCCTTTAGGAATTCTTCAAGCTCTAGCAGATGGGACAAAACTACTTTTGAAAGAGAACCTTATTCCATCTACAGGAGATACTCGTTTATTCAGTATCGGACCATCCATAGCAGTAATATCTATTTTTCTAAGTTATTCAGTAATTCCTTTTGGTGATCACCTTGTTCTAGCCGATCTTAGTATTGGGGTTTTTTTATGGATTGCCATTTCAAGTATTGCTCCCGTTGGACTTCTTATGTCGGGCTATGGATCAAATAATAAATATTCCTTTTTAGGTGGTCTACGGGCAGCTGCTCAATCAATTAGTTATGAAATACCATTAGCTCTATGTGTGTTATCAATATCTCTACGTGTGATTCGGTGAGACCTAAAATTTCTCCAAAGTCTTTTCTTTCTAGAAACAAGGATAAAAAGATTTGATTGACATATATATATTTTTCTTCAGCATTTGAGTTGATGAACTAAACCAAATAGTTATATGAGTGAAAGAAAACGGCTTCGAAATTTGCAGTAAAAAAGTTGAGTCTCATTTCCTATGTACAAGAATCAAATGGTGAAAAAGTAAACATAAGCAATAGAGATTGTTTACCCCGAGATTCGTGAATTGTCATGATAACTTGAAGCGGGTTCAAAAGATCAACTGTATGGAGTTTTTACTGTCTATTACCATAGATGGATTTCTACAACAGGAGGTTTTTGAAAAAAAAATGAGTGGATGGTTAGGAAGACCAAGATACACAAAGGATTAGTAATTGAGATTATGTAAGTTATCCAAGAGGATATTTCTGTACATAAAAGGAATTCAAATTGGGGCTTTACGTTCGTAGAAATGATCAAGAAGTACTCCCCATGATTCTGATCCAGAGTATGTTCCTATCCACTGAGTAAGTAAATAACTATCAAGAACGAAGTAATCTTTTACTTTGGTTAAAGGCCCTTTTTCTGAGAAAGGAGAATAGGAATGAAATAAAAAAAATAGAAATAGAAAGAAAAGAATCTAATTGCAAAAGCAAAAAGGAGGGATGTCTTTGTTTTTTTTCTTCCTTTTTTCTTTTTTTGTTTTTATTCTTTCTTTCCTATAATTCAATTTTGATTTCTATTTAGAGAGATAAAATTTTTGTCATGATTCATGAACTAATGGACTCTATAATTTTTTTTTCGTAATTGAAAATTCGAGGTTGAAATGTATATGTGATATTGCTATAAAGCACATTTTTTTTATTTAATGATAAGGTTATTAATCAACAAAGCAAAATTAAAATTCTTAAAAGATGAGATAAATTCAGAAGCACTTATTTATTAGTTTTAAATATAGCAGACAGAATTCCATTGGTCTAATTTGGGACCTTAGGATAGATTTTGACTCTATCTGACAAACATATCAAGATAAAGAATAGGAAAGGCCCTTAGATTTATTTGTGACCTATGAGGAGCCGTATGAGGTGAAAATCTCACGTACGGTTCTGTAATAGCGATGGGCACATTGATGTTCTCATCGACTATGATTATCTAACAGTTCAAGTACAGTTGATATAGTTGAAGCGCAGTCAAAATATGGTTTTTGGGGGTGGAATTTGTGGCGTCAACCCATCGGGTTTATCGTTTTTCTAATTTCGTCTCTCGCCGAGTGTGAAAGATTACCTTTTGATTTACCCGAAGCAGAAGAAGAGTTAGTAGCAGGGTATCAAACCGAATATTCAGGTATCAAATTTGGTTTATTTTACATTGCTTCATATCTGAATCTACTAGTTTCTTCATTATTTGTAACAGTTCTTTACTTGGGAGGTTGGAATCTTTCTATTCCATACATATTTGGTCCTGAGCTATTTGGCATAAATAAAAGGGGTAAAGTCTTTGGAACACTAATTGGTATCTTTATCACATTAGCCAAAACTTATTTGTTTTTGTTCATTCCTATTGCAACAAGATGGACTTTACCGAGGCTGAGAATGGACCAACTATTAAATCTTGGGTGGAAATTTCTTTTACCGATTTCTCTAGGTAATCTATTATTGACAACCTCGTCCCAACTTCTTTCACTGTAAAAAACCACAATATCCTAGATTCACGACTTGTCTCAAACAAGAGAAAGAAACAAGCATAAAATCTTTTTTATAGATATTCAACATATGCTCCCTATGATAACTGAATTCATAAATTATGGTCAACAAACAATACGAGCCGCCAGATACATCGGCCAAGGTTTCATAATTACCCTGTCCCACGCAAATCGTTTACCTGTAACTATTCAATACCCCTACGAAAAATTGATCACATCGGAACGTTTTCGAGGCCGAATACACTTTGAATTTGATAAATGCATTGCTTGTGAAGTATGTGTGCGTGTATGTCCTATAGATTTACCCGTTGTTGATTGGAAGTTGGAAACTGATATTCGAAAGAAACGATTGCTTAATTACAGTATTGATTTTGGAATCTGTATATTTTGTGGTAATTGCGTTGAGTATTGCCCAACAAATTGTTTATCAATGACTGAAGAATATGAACTTTCTACTTATGATCGTCACGAATTGAATTATAATCAAATCGCTTTGGGTCGCTTACCAATGTCAGTAATTGATGATTACACAATTCGAACAATTTCTAATTTACCTCAAATAAACAATGAATAAACCCTTAATTCGATATTCGATTCAAAAAAATTACGAATTACGAAGGCTTAGTTCGGATCTAAAACAATGAGATTTTTGCTTGGGCAATTCAAACTAGTGGTTGCTTAATGAGACTCCTAGCTTAATTTAGATTGAAAACAAAACCGATTTCAATATTATATATTATAATAGAAAAACTGCTTTTTCCTGGTCAGGTCAATAAAGTCATGAAATTCTTCGTTTTTGATTTTTTATAAAAAATGGATTTATCTGAACCAATACATGATTTTCTTTTAGTCTTTCTAGGATCGGGTCTTATATTAGGGGGTCTAGGAGTGGTATTACTTCCCAATCCAATTTATTCGGCCTTTTCCTTGGGATTGGTTCTTGTTTGTACATCGTTATTCTATATTCTATCTAACTCCTATTTTGTAGCTGCTGCGCAGCTACTTATTTACGTAGGAGCTATAAATGTTTTAATCATTTTTGCTGTAATGTTCATGAATGGCTCAGAATATTACAAGGATTTTCATCTTTGGACCGTAGGAGATGGAATTACTTCGATGGTTTGTATAACTCTTTTTATTTCACTAATTACTACTATTTCAGATACGTCATGGTACGGGATTATTTGGACTACAAGATCAAACCAGATTATAGAGCAAGATTTTCTAAGTAATAGTCAACAAATTGGAATTCATTTATCAACAGATTTTTTTCTCCCATTTGAACTTATTTCAATAATCCTTTTAGTTGCTTTAATAGGTGCAATTGCTGTAGCTCGTCAATAAAAAATTTCTATTAAAACTTGGAATTAAAATAAAATTTTGTTCTGTCTTATCACATTCATTTTCCTTCAATTCTATTTGAATTCTAGCTGGATAAATAGAAAGACTTTAGCTCAATCTAGTACCAATATATTTCCTTGTTCCATACTTGTTATATACTAGTCAATTAAATTAGTTGAATTGTTGTTCATATTGAAAGGAGTCGAGATTGATAAGGAGTTGTTTAATGATTCTCGAACATGTACTGGTTTTGAGTGCCTATTTATTTTCTATCGGTATCTATGGATTGATCACAAGTCGAAATATGGTTAGAGCCCTTATGTGTCTTGAACTTATATTGAATGCGGTTAATATAAATTTTGTAACATTTTCTGATTTTTTTGATAATCGTCAATTAAAAGGAGACATTTTCTCAATTTTTGTTATAGCTATTGCAGCCGCTGAAGCAGCCATTGGACTGGCTATTGTTTCATCAATTTACCGTAACAGAAAATCAACTCGTATCAACCAATCAAATTTGTTGAATAATTAATAGTAATCATCTAGATTCTAATATTGAGTAATCGATTTTAATTATTGAGAAATCGATTTTAATTAGCATGTTTACTACGTAAGGTATGATCTTGTTTGCAAAACATAAGAAATCAAAGTATTTTGGCCTCTCTCATATCTCATAAACCAATCCAGAAAGGGGTTGATTAGAAAATTATGATAACTCATTGATTCGTCTGGTATCTAAATATATGATTCGTTTCTAAGTTTACTAGATCGAAAATTTATAACATTAAAAAACGTATAGACCCAATGTCACATTCAGTAAAGATTTATGATACGTGTATAGGATGTACTCAATGTGTCCGAGCCTGCCCGACGGATGTATTAGAAATGATACCTTGGGACGGTTGTAAGGCTAAACAAATTGCTTCTGCTCCACGAACAGAGGACTGTGTTGGTTGTAAGAGATGTGAATCCGCCTGTCCAACAGATTTCTTGAGTGTACGAGTTTATTTATGGCATGAAACAACTCGCAGTATGGGTCTAGCTTATTGATACGTTCGAGAAAACTCTACTTGAATCCATTTAATTTTTTTACCGACAAACCTGTGCTCGAAAATCAAAATATTTTGAGCA